TCGTTGTGGTCGGACTCTATTATGGATTTCTGACCCCATTCTCCATGGGGCCCTCTTATCTCTTTCTTTTCCGAGCTCGGGTTATAGAAAAGGGAACCGAAAGGAAGGTATCCGCAACAACAGGTTTTATTACAGGACAGCTCATAACGATCGTATCGATCTATTATGCGCCTTTACATCTAGCATTGGGAAGACCTCATACAATAACTGTGCTAGCACTACCGTATCTTTTTTTTCATTTCTTTTTCCTTTGGCTCAATCACAAAAGCTTTGAATCTACTACCAGAAATTCACTGCGAAATTTTAGCATTCAATGCGTATTCTTGAATAATTTGATTTTTCAATTCCTCAACAATTTCATTTTACCAAGTGCAATGCTATTTAGATTAGTCAACATTTTTATGTTTCGATGCAACAACAAGATGTTATTTGTAACAAGTAATTTTGTTGGTTGGTTAATTGGTCACTTTTTTTTCATCAAATGGATTGGATTGCTATTAGCCTGGATACGGTACAATAAGTCTATTAGATCTAATAGACTTATTCGATCTAATAAATACCTTGTATCAGAATTGATAAATTCTAAAAGTCGAATCTTTACTATTTTGTTATTTAGTACCTGTATCTACTCTTTAGGTAGAATACCATCACCTATTTTAACTAAAAAACTGAAAGAAACCTCAAAAAGAGAGGAAAGTGAGGAAGAAATAGATATCGAAATGGAAAGTACTTCCGAAATGAAAGGAACTAAACAGGAACAAGAGGGATCTAATGAAAATGAAGAGGATCGTTCTTTTTCTCTTTTTTCCGAAGAAAAGGGAGATCTGGATAAAATTTACGAAATAGAAGAAATTCAAGTGAATGAAAAGGATAAAATAAAAAATGAATTAGATTCTCACTTTAACTTTAAAGAGACATCTTATAAAAAAAAAACCGTTTATGAAACTTTTTATGTGGGTGGGAATCAAGAAAAAGAAAATTCGAAGTTAGAAATTTTGATAAATAAAAAAGATAAAGATTTCGTCTGGTTTGAAAGACCCTTTGTAAGTATTCTTTTCGACTATAAACGCTGGAATCGTCCACTTCGATATATAAAAAACGATTGGTTTGAAAATGCTGTAAGAAAGGAAATGTCACAATATTTTTTTTATATATGTCGAAGTGATGGAAAAGAAAGAATATCTTTCACCTATCCACCCAGTTTATCAACTTTTTTGGAAATGATAGAAAGAAAAATATCTCTATTCACAACAGAAAAAGGTTTTTCTAGTGAATTGTATAATCATTGGAATTCTAAGAATGAACAAAAAAAGAAAAACTTAAGTAACGAATTTAGAAATAGGGTCAAAACTTTAGATAAGAAATCTTTTTCTCCCAATACACTTGAAAAAAAGATTAGATTATGTAATGATGAAACTCAAAAAGAATACTTATCTAAAATATATGATCCTTTTTTAAGTGGTCCTTATCGTGGAAGAATCCACAATTTTCTTTCACCTTCAAGTATAACTGAAACTTCCCTAAACAATTTAATAGATATAATTTGGATAAATAAAATTCATCTTTTCCTTATTATTCCTAGTAATCGAAATTTTGAACCCCAAATAACTCCGTTTAATCAAAAATCCTTGTCAACAGAAATTTGTTATTTCTTGAACTTAATTAATGAATTCGTTAGAAAATCAACATTAAGTTTCAATTTTAAGGGACCCTCTTTAGTCCCGGATTATAAAGACGAAAAAGTGGATTTAAAAGATCAAATAAAATTTTTTAGAATTTTATTCGGCGCAATTCTAACGGATCTCAACAATAAAACAATTCTAAAAAATTTTACGGGAATAAAAGAAATAAGTAAACAAGTTCCTCAATGGTCATACAAATTAATCGACTATTTTGAACAACAAGAAACAGCAAAAGAAGAAAACCCGGCAAAGGAACATCAGATTCGTTCACGAAGGGGCAAACGGGTAGTGATTTTTACTGATAATGAACAAAATATTAATATTTCTAATAATCCCAAAGATAAAGATCCGGCCAATTCTGATAAAAAAAATGAAGTGGCTGTGATACGCTATTCACAACAACCGGACTTTCGTCGAGAAATAATAAAAGGTTCCGTACGAGCACAAAGGCGCAAAACTGTTATTTGGCAATTTTTTCAAGCAAATGTGCATTCCCCCCCTTTTTTAGACAGAATAGCGAACCCCCCCCTTTTTTCTTTTGATATTTTCGAACCGATCAAGTTTTTTTTTCTAAATTGGGTGTATAAAAACACAGACCGCGCGATTTCGGATTATACTTTTCCAGAGAAAAAGACAAAAGAACGTGAGAAAAAGGAAGACGAAAAAAGAGAGGAAAAAGTCCGGGTAGAAATAGCCGAAGCCTGGGATAGCATTATTTTTGCTCAAGTAATAAGAGGTTGTCTTTTAGTAACTCAATCAAATATTCGAAAATATATCCTATTACCTTTATTAATAATAGCTAAAAATATTATTCGTATGCTATTATTTCAATTTCCAGAGTGGTCCGAGGATTTTAAAGATTGGAATAGAGAAATGCATGTTAAATGCACTTATAATGCAGTTCCACTATCAGAAACGGAATTTCCACAAAAATGGTTAACAGACGGTATTCAAATAAAGATTCTATTTCCTTTTCGTTTAAAACCCTGGCATAGATCTAAACAAAAACTCTCTCATAAAGATCCAATGAAAAAGAAAGAGAAAAAAAATGATTTTTGTTTTTTAACTGTTGGGGGAATGGAAGCTGAATTGCCTTTTGGTTTTCCCCGAAGACGACTTTCACTTTTTGAACCTGTTTTTAAAAAACTTGACAAAAAAGTTCGAAAATTACAAAAAAAAAGTTTTCTGGTTCTAACAGTTTTAAAAGAAAAAACAAATTTAGAAATTACAAATAAAATTTTTAAATCAAAAAAAAAATCAAGTTTCTTTTTTGGATTTAAAAAAGTATATCAATTGAATGAAACTAAAAACGAAAAAGATTTGATAAGGAATAATATGACAATTTCAACTCCAATTCGATCTATGAATTGGCCAAATTATTCACAGACAGAAAAAAACACGAAAGATCTGATGATTCCAAGAAACCCAACCATAAATCAAATCCAAAAAATTACAAAAGAAAGGGACAAAAAATTGAAAACCCCCGAGAAAAATATTAGTCCTAAAAAAAGAACTTATAATACTACAAAATTAAAATCATCAAAAAGAATTTCTCAAATATTAAAAGGGAGAAATGCTCGATTAATTCGTAAATCACATTTTTTTATCAAAATTTGGATTGAAAAAACATACATAAATTTTTTGTTAGGTATCATTAATATTCCGAGGATCAATGCACAGTTTTTTCTTGAATCAAAAAGAAAAATTTGTAACAAATACATTTGCAATAATGAAGAAAGTAAGAAAAGAATTGGTAAAACAAGCCCCCCAAAAATTCACTTTATTTCAATTATAAAAAAGTCACTTAATATTAATAATAGAAATCTTTTTAATAAAAATTCACAGAATTTTTGTGACGTATCTTCCTTATCACAAGCGTATCTATTTTACAAATTATCACAAACTCGCGTTAGTCACTTATATAAGTTAAGATCTGTACTTCAATATCACGTAGCACCCCCTTTTCTTAAAAATGAAATAAAACATTTTTTTGGAAACCAAGGGTTATTTCATTATGAATTAAAAGATAAAAGTGTTAGAAACTCTGGAACGAATCAATGGAAAAACTGGTTAAAGGGTCATTATCAATATAAATACCATTTATCAGAGATTCGTTGGTCTATGTTAATACCACAAAAATGGCGAAAAAGAATTAATCAACATCGCACGATTCAAAAGCAAGATTTAAACAAATTGAATTTATATAAAAAAGACCAATTAAGTCATTACGAAAAAACCTATTTTTTAAAGGCGGAAGCATTACGCGCACAACAAAAAAAGAATATAAAAAAGGATTATAGATATAATCTTTTATCATATAAATCTATTTTTTGTGGAGGTAAGAAAGAGTCCTATATTTATGAAGAAGAAGCGCCATTAAAAAAAAATAATAAGCATGCGGTTTCTTATAATTACAACATGACCAAAAACCCACCTTTTGATATGTTGATAGGTCTCTCTATCAAAAATTATCTAACAGAAGATGATATTATTGATATGGAAAACAGCTTGGATAGAAAATTTTTTGATTGGAGAATTCTACATTTTTGTCTTAGAAAAAAGGTCGGCATTCGGTCCTGGATCAAGAACGGAACCAAACATAAAAAAAATATTAAAACTCGGACTAATAAATATCAAATTATTGATAAAATGGACAACAAGGATCTTTTTTTTCTTACACTTCATCAAGGACAAGAACGCAACTCATCCAATTCAAAAAAAAAACTTTTTGATTGGATGGGAATGAATGAAGAAATACTCAATCGTCCCATATATAAGTTGGAACTTTGGTTTTTTTCCAAATTTGTGACACTTTACAATGCATATAAGATAAAACCATGGGTGATACCAACTCAATTACTTCTTTTAAATTTGAATAGAAATGAAAATGTTATTGGAAATAAAAAAGCCAATCGAAAGAAAAATAGCGATCGTTTTTTATCTAATGAAAAAAAACCTATTGAATTAGAGAATCAAAACTACCAAGAAAAGAAATTTGAGGACGGAGTAGATCTTGGATCAGTTCTTGCAAATCAAGAAAGACGGGTTAAAGAAGATTATCCGAAATTAGGATTCGGCATGAAAAAACATAGAAAGAAAAAGCAATCCAAAAGTAATACAGAAGCGGAACTGGATTTCTTGCTAAAAAAGTTTTTACGTTTCCAATTTAAATGGGATTATTCTTTAAATCACAAAATAATCAATAATATCAAAGCATATTGTCTCTTGCTTAGACTGACAAATTTTCGAGAAATTTTTATATCTTCTCTTCAAAAAGGTGAAATGAGTCTGGATATTCTAAGGAATCATAAGAATTTCACTCTTATGAAAAAGGGACTATTTATTATCGAACCTGTTCGTCTATCGGTAAGAAATGATGGGCAATTTATTTTATATCAAAGCATATCTATTTTTTTGGTTCATAAGAGCAAACAAGAAATTAATCAAAGATACAGAGAAAAAGGCTATTTTGATAAAACAAATTTTAGTGAATCTATTGAAAGTCATCAACGTATAATTGGACATAGAAACAAAAATGATTATGATTTACTTGTTCCCGAAAACATTTTATCTGCGAAACGCCGTAAAGAATTAAGAATTCTAATTTTGTTCAATTCAAAAAATAGAAATGATAGTCATATAAATACAGCCATTTCAAATGGAAATAATATAAAAAATTGTGATCATTTTTTGAATAAAAACAAACATTTTAATAGAAAAAAACTAATTAAATTAAAGTTTTTTCTTTGGCCTAATTATCGATTAGAAGATTTAGCTTGTATGAATCGCCATTGGTTTGATACCAATAATGCTAGTCGGTTCAGTATGGTAAGGATACATATATATCCATGATTGATAATTTTGTAAGGATATATTTCATATATATTCTATTCTTTTTTTTATTCCATAGCATGGATTATTTAGTATACGAAAACAAGGATACCTGTCTTGTTTTCCTTTCAATATTCCATTCGGATACATGAAACTCAATCACGTATCAATTAGATCTAAAACAAAATACCATCCTTTTTTTCTATCTTTAATCGAATAAAAAAAAATTGAATTGATTAATGAAAAATTCGATTTGACAAAAGACAAAATTAGAAATTGTTAAAGAAGTCGATAAACAAGTAAAGATTTTTTTGTATACACAATACAAATAACCTGTAAATTTTATTGTATTATTTCTTATTATTGATCAAAAAAATAGCTTAATTAAAATAAGAAAGGAGAAGGATTTCGTTTTATGGCAAAAAAGTCATTCATCTCAGTTATCTCCCAAGAAGAAAAAAAAGAAAATACAGGATCGGTTGAATTTCAAATAGTAAGTTTCACTAATAAAATACGAATACTTACTTCCCATTTGAAATTACATAGAAAAGACTTTTTATCTCAGAGGGGTTTACGAAAAATTCTAGGCAAACGCCAACGTCTGTTGTCTTATTTGGCAAAGAAAAATAGAATACGTTATAAAGAATTAATTAGACAGTTGGATATTCGGGAGTCAAAAACTCGTTAATTTGAAGAGTCTTTGAATTATTTGATTTATTAGATCTTGAATTTTGATGAGCTTCTTTTCGTTTTCAGTCATTCCTGGAAGAATGAATTGAGGAAACCCCTATGAATGTACGAGCTACAAGAAAAGACTTTATGATAGTCAATATGGGCCCCCACCACCCATCAATGCACGGTGTTCTTCGACTCATCATTACTCTCGACGGTGAGGATGTTATTGATTGTGAACCAATATTGGGTTATTTACACCGAGGAATGGAAAAAATTGCGGAAAACCGAACAATTATACAATATTTGCCTTATGTAACCCGTTGGGATTATTTAGCTACTATGTTCGCAGAAGCAATAACAGTAAATGGTCCAGAACTGTTAGGAAATATTCAAGTACCGAAAAGAGCCAGTTATATCAGAGTCATTATGTTAGAGTTAAGTCGTATAGCTTCTCATCTGTTATGGCTTGGCCCTTTTATGGCGGATATTGGTGCACAGACCCCTTTCTTCTATATTTTTAGAGAAAGAGAGCTAGTATATGATTTATTCGAAGCTGCCACTGGTATGAGAATGATGCATAATTTTTTTCGTATCGGAGGAGTAGCTGCTGATCTACCTCATGGTTGGATAGATAAATGTTTGGATTTCTGCGATTATTTTTTAAGAGGAGTTGCTGAATATCAAAAACTTATTTTGCGAAATCCTATTTTTTTAGAACGAGTTGAAGGAATAGGTATTGTTGGTGTAGAGGAAGCGATAAATTGGGGTTTGTCGGGACCAATGCTACGAGCTTCCGGAGTACAATGGGATCTTCGTAAAGTCGATCATTATGAGTGTTACGACGAATTTGATTGGGACATCCAGTGGCAAAAAGAAGGGGATTCATTAGCTCGTTATTTAGTCCGAATTGGTGAAATGACAGAATCCATAAAAATTATTCAGCAGGCTTTGGAAGGAATTCCGGGAGGGCCTTATGAGAATTTAGAAACCCGCAGCTTTGATAGAGAAAAGGATCCAGAATGGAACGATTTTGAATATCGATTTATTAGTAAAAAAACTTCTCCTACTTTTGAATTGCCAAAACAAGAACTTTATGTAAGAGTTGAAGCACCAAAGGGAGAATTGGGAATTTTTCTGATAGGAGATCAAAGTGGTTTTCCTTGGAGATGGAAAATTCGTCCACCAGGCTTTATCAATTTGCAAATTCTTCCTCAATTAGTTAAAAGGATGAAATTGGCTGATATTATGACAATACTAGGTAGCATAGATATCATTATGGGAGAGGTTGATCGTTGAAATGATAAGTTATACAACAAACGTAATTGATACAACAAAAGCGCAAGGTTTCAATTCTTTTTTGAGATTGGAATCCTTAAACCCAGTCTATGGAATTCTATGGATACTTGTCCCTATTTTGACTCTTGTATTGGGAATCACGGTAGGTATACTAGTAATTGTATGGTTAGAAAGAAAGATATCCGCAGGGATACAACAACGTATTGGACCTGAACATGCTGGGCCGTTGGGGGTTCTTCAAGCTCTAGCAGATGGGACAAAACTACTTTTCAAAGAGAATATTTTTCCATCTAGGGGGGATACTCGTTTATTCAGTATCGGACCATCTATAGCAGTGATATCAACCCTATTAAGCTATTCCGTTATTCCCTTTGGCTATCGCCTTGTTTTAGCCGATCTAAATATCGGTGTTTTTTTATGGGTTGCTATTTCAAGTATTGCTCCGATTGGGCTTCTTATGTCAGGATATGGATCAAATAATAAATATTCCTTTTTAGGTGGTCTACGAGCCGCTGCTCAATCAATTAGTTATGAAATACCATTAACTCTCTGTGTATTATCCATATGTCTACGTGCGATTCGTCGAAACAAAAATTTTCCTATTTATTTTTGTTTAAGAAAAAGGTGAAATGAATTGAATAGGTATCTTCATTTTTTGATTCATCATTTGGGTTGATGAACTAAATTAGATAGTTATATGAGTGAAAGAAAACTGCTTTAGAATCTGCAGTAAAAAAAAAAAGAGACTCATTTCCTATGTACAAGAGTAAAGCAGAAAAAAATATACGAAAACGAAAAAGATTTGCCCCAAGATTGGTTGATTTGTCATCCTGACTTGAAGCGGGCTCAAAAAAAAATCTTTGTATGTATTATCATAATGGTAAGAGGCGATTGCCGATTGCAAAAAAATGGGCGGCTGGTTAGGAATACCAAGGTACATAAAGGATTAGTAATAGAGATTTTTTAAATTATTAAAAATAGTAGTATAATATAATATAATAAAGAATAAAAAGGAATATTAATTGGGGCTTTAAGTTAGTAGAAATGACCTAGCAGTACTCCCCGTTATTCCGATCCAGAGCAGGGTCCCCCCACCCATTAAAGAAATAACTATCAAAAACGAAATAATCCTTTATTATTTTCCGCCCTTTTTTTTCAGAAAGAAGAATAGGAATCAAAAAAGAATTTAATTACAATAAATAAAAAAGAAATCCCGTTTTTTCTTTCTTTCCTATATCCATATTAATAGAGATAGAATGTATAGCATAATTGATGAACTAATGGAATATCGAATCCTTTTTGGTAATCGAAAGGGGATAGATTGAAATCTCTATGGGTATGTAAAGTCAAAATACTATTTATAATAAGGAATATTTTATTCAAGGGTTTAAGTTATTCCTCAAGAAAAAAATATGAAATTCTTAAAGGATAAGATTAATTCAGAAGTTTTTTTTAGTATTATAACAGACAGAATTTCATTGGTCGAATTTGGGAATGTCTAATATATTTGTATCCTATATATCCTACAAATATATTAGGATAAAAAATATGACCCAGTCCTTAGATTTATTTAAGACTTTCGAGGAGCCGTATGAGGTGCAAATTTCATGTACGGTTCTGGAATAGCGCTGGGAACAGTGATGTTATCACCGACTATAATTATCGAACAGTTTAAGTACAGTTGATATAGTTGAAACACAATCAAAATATGGTTTTTGGGGCTGGAATTTGTGGCGTCAACCTATAGGGTTTCTAATTTTTTTAATTTCTTCTCTAGCAGAATGCGAGAGATTACCCTTTGATTTACCAGAAGCAGAAGAAGAATTAGTAGCAGGTTATCAAACTGAATATTCGGGTATCAAATTTGGTTTATTTTATGTTGCTTCCTATCTAAACTTATTAATTTCTTCATTATTTGTAACAGTTCTTTACTTAGGCGGTTGGAATATATCTATTCCGTACCTATTTATTCCTAACCCTTTTGAAATAAATAAAGTAAGTGGAGTCTTTGGAACAACAATTGGTATCTTTATTACATTGATTAAAACTTATTTGTTTTTGTTCATTTCTATCGCAACAAGATGGACTTTACCTAGACTAAGAATGGACCAACTATTAAGTCTTGGATGGAAATTTCTTTTACCTATTTCTCTTGGTAATCTATTATTAACAACCTCTCCCCAACTTCTTTCACTATAAAGAAATCCTTTTTGATATTTTTGATATTGACGACTTGTATCAAACAAGAGAAAAAAAAAACAAACATCAAGTTTTTTATAGACATTTCCATATGCTTCCTATGGTAACCGGGTTCATGAATTATGGTCAACAAACGATACGAGCTGCAAGGTACATCGGGCAAAGTTTTATGATTTCCTTATCCCATGCAAATCGTTTACCCGCAACTATTCAATACCCCTATGAGAAATTAATCACATCGGAGCGTTTCCGGGGTCGAATCCATTTTGAATTTGATAAATGCATTGCTTGTGAAGTATGTGTTCGTATATGTCCTATAAATCTACCTGTTGTAGATTGGAAATTGGAAACTGACATTCGAAAGAAACGCTTGCTTAATTACAGTATTGATTTCGGAATTTGTATATTTTGTGGCAACTGTGTTGAGTATTGTCCAACAAATTGTTTATCAATGACTGAAGAATATGAGCTTTGCACTTATGATCGTCACGAATTGAATTATAATCAAATTGCTTTAGGTCGTTTACCACTGTCAATAATTGACGATTATACAATTCGAACAATTTTGAATTCACCTCAAAAAAAAAGGTAAAATGCCCCTTGATTCAAGATTGATTAAATAGGAACAATTAGGAGCCCATTATAAAAAATTTCTTCCTGGTCGGATCAAGAAGTTCATGAACAAAAGTCGATTTTTTATCTTTTATTTTACCTACAATGGATTTGCCTGGACCAATACATGATTTTCTTTTAGTTTTTCTGGGATTCGGTCTTATATTAGGGGGTCTAGGGGTAGTATTATTTACCAACTCAATATTTTCTGCTTTTTCATTGGGATTTATTTTTGTTTGTATATCTTTATTCTACATTTTATCAAATTCTCATTTTGTAGCTGCTGCACAGCTCCTTATTTATGTGGGAGCTATAAATGTTTTAATTCTATTTGCTGTGATGTTCATGAATGGTTCAGAATATTCCAAAGATTTTCATTTTTGGACTATTGGCGACAGGGTTACTTCCTTAGTTTGTACAAGTATTTTTTTTTTACTAATTACTATTATTTTAGATACATCATGGTACGGGATTATTTGGACTACAAGAGGAAATCAGATTATAGAGCAAGATTTGATAAGTAATGGTCAACAAATTGGAATTCATTTATCAAATGATTTTTTTCTTCCGTTTGAATTCATTTCAATAATTCTTTTAGTTGCTTTGATAGGTGCGATTGCTGTGGCTCGTCAGTAAAAAATTTTTAGAGTTGGTAAAAAAACTTTGGTCTATCTTATTACATTCATTTCTTTCGATTCTATTTGAATATTTTTCATGTATAAATTCCTTATTATCAAAATTTTTTGTTCTGGGCTTGCGCTATTCTTATTCTAGTTAATCCAATTGTTGATGTTGAACTGTTGTTCATATTAAAATAAATCAAAATTGATAAGGAGTTGTTCGATGATGCTCGAACATGTACTTGTTTTGAGTGCTTATTTATTTTCTATCGGTATCTATGGTTTAATTACGAGTCGAAATATGGTTAGAGCCCTTATGTGTCTTGAACTTATACTGAATGCAGTTAATATGAATTTCGTAACATTTTCCGATTTTTTTGATAGTCGTCAATTAAAAGGAAATATTTTCTCAATTTTTGTTATAGCTATCGCAGCCGCTGAAGCAGCTATTGGACCTGCTATTGTTTCGTCAATTTATCGTAATAGAAAATCTACCCGCATAAATCAATCGAATTTGTTGAATAAATAGTATTAATCATATAAAATTTATTATTTATCAATTCGAAATTGGCATGTATCAATATCATAATAAAATATCTATCATGTTTTCGAAAATGTAAGAAATTAAAGTTTTTTGGCTTTATCTCATGAAGCAATCCAGAATTGTTCTATTGAATTCTGTCAAATCATCGATTCGTCTGGTGTTTCAATTGAAATATATGATTCATTTAGAAATATACTAGATTGAAATTTTATGACGTTCAAAAAAATTAGAATCCAATGTCACATTCAGTAAAGATTTATGATACATGTATAGGGTGTACTCAATGTGTCCGAGCTTGCCCAACAGATGTATTAGAAATGATACCCTGGGACGGATGTAAAGCTAAGCAAATAGCCTCAGCTCCAAGAACAGAGGACTGTGTGGGTTGTAAGAGATGTGAATCTGCTTGTCCAACGGATTTTTTGAGCGTTCGAGTTTATTTATGGCATGAAACAACCCGAAGTATGGGTCTAGGTTATTGATACTTTCTAGAGCAATCCACTTGAATACATTTGATTTTTTGTTTACCGACAAAAACCCGTGCTCGAAAAGATATTATCTTTTCGAGCACGGGTTTTTCTGGTCCAAGTGTATCTTGTCTTTACCACGAATTCTTTTCCTTGGTTAACACTATTTGTAGTTTTACCGATATTCGCGGGTTCTTTCATTTTCTTTTTCCCTCAGAGAGGAAACAAAGTTATTAGATGGTATACCATCTGTATATGTATCTTAGAACTCCTTTTAATGACTTACGCATTTTCTTATTATTTCCAATTGGACGATCCATTAATCCAATTAACAGAAAATTATAAATGGATCCATTTTTTTGATTTTTACTGGAGATTAGGAATAGATGGGCTTTCTATAGGACCCGTTTTATTAACAGGGTTTATCACTACTTTAGCTACTTTAGCGGCTCGGCCAGTCACTCGGGATTCCCGATTATTCTATTTTCTGATGTTAGCAATGTATAGTGGTCAAATAGGATTATTTTCTTCTCAAGATCTTTTACTTTTTTTCATCATGTGGGAGTTAGAATTAATTCCTGTTTATCTACTTCTATCCATGTGGGGGGGCAAGAAACGTTTGTATTCAGCTACAAAATTTATTTTGTATACTGCAGGAAGTTCCGTTTTTTTATTAATGGGAGCTTTAGGTATCGCTTTATTTGGTTCTAATGAACCCACATTCAATTTTGAAACATTGGTTAATCAATCATATCCTTTGGCCTTAGAAATACTATTCTATATTGGATTTTTTATTGCTTTTGCTGTCAAATTACCGATTATACCTTTACATACATGGTTACCAGACACCCATGGAGAAGCGCATTACAGTACTTGTATGCTTCTAGCCGGAATCCTATTAAAAATGGGAGCCTATGGATTGATTCGAATCAACATGGAATTATTACCCCACGCCCATTCTCTATTTTCTTCCTGGTTGATAATAGTAGGTGCAATCCAAATAATCTACGCAGCCTCAACATCTTTTGGTCAACAAAATTTAAAAAAAAGAATAGCGTATTCCTCTGTATCTCATATGGGGTTCATACTTATAGGAATTTGTTCTATAAGTGATCTGGGACTGAATGGGGCCATTGTACAGATAATATCCCATGGATTTATTAGCGCTGCACTTTTTTTCTTAGCAGGAACAAGTTATGATAGAATACGTCTTGTTTATTTTGACGGAATGGGTGGAATGGCTACCTCGCTGCCAAAAATTTTTACGATGTTCAGTATATTATCACTAGCATCTCTTGCATTACCGGGTATGAGTGGTTTTTTTGCGGAACTGGTAGTATTTTTTGGAATAATTACCGGACAAAAATTCCTTTTAATACCAAAAATACTAGTTTCTGTTATAATGGCTGTTGGAATGATATTAACTCCTATTTATTTATTATCTATGTTACGACAGATGTTCTATGGATACAAGTTGTTTAACGTCCCAAACTGTTCTTTTTTTGATTCTGGACCGCGGGAGTTATTTGTTTCGATCTCTATGCTTTTGCCTGTAATAGCTGTTGGCATTTATCCAGATTTCGTTTTCTCATTATCAGTTGACAAGGTCGAAGCGATTCTATCTAATTATTTTTATAGGTAGTTTAAAAAACAAATGAAAAGGAAATTCTAGTATTTTGCATTTTTCAAAATCGCCCTACACTCAAAAAACTCAAAAAAAGAATTCTAAGCGGATATGTTTGGCTTTTTTGAGAACTTTTTGAATCACTCCATTCAAAAAGTTCTCAACGGTTTACCTGAAGTTTCTTATATCTTATATATGTATATGCTACCCTATGGTTATATTTGGCAAACCTCTTTATTTTCACTTCCAATTAGATGGAAATGGAAATGAACCATAACTGTGGAGTCCTATTCCTAATAAATTAACTCCAAAATAGCATATCCAAATTATAAGAAAGCCGCTAGAGGCAACAATTGCGGAATTTAAACCTCCCAAAAACTTATTTGTTCGAATATGAAAAAAAATCCCGAATACGATCCACGTAATAAATGCCCAAGTCTCTTTTGGGTCCCAATTCCAATATGATCCCCATGCTTCATTAGCCCAGACGGCTCCTGAAAGAATACCTATTGTTAAAAAAACGAAACCTATACTAATAATACGATAACCCCAATAATCTAACTGTTGAATCAATTGAAACCTGTAATAGTTTCTAGACGAAATAAAATAAGTCTTTCTGAAAATTTTGTTTCTTTCCGTCATGTCTTGGATCTCACCAAAGGAAAAGCAATAATTTATTAAATTATTGCTTTTATCAACAATTCTTATGACCTTTCGAAATGTAATTACTAGAAGTGCTACTGATAGTAATGATCCACATAAAAGAGTTGCATAGCCCAATAGCATCATACTTACGTGCATCATTAACCACTGAGATTGGAGGGCAGGTACTAATATTTCAGATTGATGAATGTCAGTTAAAAGACCTGAAGTAACAAAACCTTGGGTAAAAAAAACACTTGGTGCGGTTATTGTGCTTAAATAATTTTTATGCTTTTTAAAATACGGAATCATATGAATAATAGAGAAACTCCACGAAAGAAAAATTAATGATTCATATAAATCACTTAACGGGAAATGTCCCGAATAAACCCAACGAGTAACTAATAACCCTGTTATACAGAAAAAGGTAATTAACATGCCTTTTTCTGACGAATTATACGGTCCTAAGAATTCGTCAACTAATAAAGTTATCAAATGAATTAGAATTACAACAGAAACGACTGAAAAAGATATATGAGTTAATATATGTTCTAAAGTCAAGAATATCATATGTAAAAATGGAAAAAGCTTCTTCGATTATACAGAATTAAAATCAGAAATTAAATTTATTATAAGACTTTTTGAATGCTTTTGAAAACGAAAAGATGTTATGCCGCTACTCGGACTCGAACCGAGATGCTCTAGCACTGCTTCCTAAGAGCAGCGTGTCTACCGATTTCACCATAGCGGCTTGCTCAAAATCATAATAACCCGTTTTTATTCAACCGTCGACCTTAACTTAAACTTAAAATCAATGCAATATTTGTTAGGAATGGTTCAAATTAATGAATAAAAATTCGTTTCTTAAACGAATTTCTTTTGGGCTCTTTTATGTTTCAAATTCTATAAATAAAAAAAGACAAAAATTATTAATATTTATTAATATCGTAATATTGTGGTTGTGACAAGAAAGTGGATGGGGAACAAATCCCCATCGCATAAATTCGAAAATAACAGTAGAACTTTGTTTCTTATCTTTATTCTTTTTTTGAAAACACAAAGTACTTCGAATTCAGTAGATAAAAAATTTTAGAGATATGAGAAAGGTAAAAAGTTCAATTTAATATTGATTAGTGATTAGTTCAAAATATTTAAAGAATGGAAATCTTTTTTTGATAAAATTTCTATTTTATACTTTAAATTTAGAATATTAAAATATAAATAATAACATAGTATATATAACTAATAAAGGGAGTCTATTCGAAATTTGAAAAAAAAAACTCTAAATGAAATTCGAAAATTAAATTAGACCCTTTCTAATGTCAAGTCAAGTTTCAATGTTTCCTTTTTGATTTTTTTATTTGTCGTACAAAAAGCCTTTTGAATTTCCAGTAGAAAGAGATTTGGCTAACGAAAGAGCTTTCAACACTGCCCCATATCCTTTTCTTTTCCAAATATGTTTTCGCATACGCTTTTTTGATATAGAAGTACGTTTCTTTGGAACTGCCATTCAATGAAATTTTTTATAATTGGATGTGAAAGACATCTATTGTTAAAAAATCTTTTTAAACAAGACTATCTGCTTTGCTTCTATTTCTCTTTCTATTTCTTTCTTTTTTTGTTATATATATTTCTACATGTAATAAAAGATATCAAAAAATTTAAGAAAATAAACTTTATGTATCCAAAAAATTTTTAATATATATATTTCTAGTAACTGGTTCAACTCGAAGAAAAAGTATCGAAGAAAAAGTATACCTAATTAAAATTGAATTTTCAAATTCGTCTGAAACTTTTAGAGAATTTGTTAAAAAATATATGATTTTCTATTTTAGAAAAAAAAACATCTTATGTAAAAAGTCTTTAGTAATTATTTACTTTGATGCTATGGAAGGGTAAATTTTCAAGTACCATAGTGCTTCCTAATCGGGGTAATAAAGTAGTTCCAAAAACACTAGTTAATGATTTTGAATACAAATTCTTCATTCAACAAGGATCCGGAAAAAACTATCTTTTTTATCATTCCTATCAAATAAAAAAAAATTGACTTTTGCCCTAATTTTTTATTCTTTTTCTATGTATAGAAATTTTTTTTAATCTACAATATTACAATATATTGTTAAATTTAGAATTTTATTTAGAATAAGTATTTTTTTCACAAGTATTTCATAACTATCCATATTATTGGATAATTTGACCAATTCTAACTTAAATATGTGAAGTATTCGGGAAATTTTCCGAAAAAAATAGATTAAGAAAAAAAATCTATTTGGCTTTTCTTTGTATATTTTTATTCTTTATTAGTTTTTTTTATTGACTGACCCTTTATTAAAATTAAAAAGAGATAAGAGCGTATGAATCAGAAACAAGAAACAATTAATTCAAAATAACAAGAATTTTATTTTTTTATGGAACATACATATCAATATTCATGGATTATACCTTTAATTACGCTTCCGGTCCCTGTGTTAATAGGAACGGGACTCTTGCTTTTTCCAGTAGCAACAAAAAAACTTCGACGTATATGGGCTTTTCCGAGTATTTTCTTGTTAAGTATAGTTATGCTTTTTTCGACCCATCTATCTACTCAGGAACTAAATAGTAGTTCTATTTTTCAATATGTATGGTCTTGGGCTATTAATAACGATTTTTCTTTAGAATTCGGATATTTGATCGACCCACTTACTTCTATTTTATTACTATTAATTACTACTGTTGGAATTCTGGTTCTTATTTATAGTGACAATTATATGTCTCATGATCAAGGTTATTTGAGATTTTTTGCTTATATGACCTTTTTCAATACTTCAATGTTGGGATTAGTTACTAGTTCTAATTTGATACAAATTTATATTTTTTGGGAATTGGTTGGAATGTGTTCTTATCTATTAATCGGTTTTTGGTTTACACGGCCTATTGCAGCGAGTGCTTGTCAAAAAGCATTTGTAACTAATCGTGTAGGGGATTTTGGATTATTATTGGGAATTTTAGGTTTTTATTGGATAACGGGTAGTCTCGACTTTCGAGATTTGTTCGAAATATTTAATAACTTGATTTGTAATAATCCGAGTAATTCTTTATTTGTTACATTGTGTGCCTTCCTATTATTTTCTGGTGCAATTGCTAAATCGGCACAATTCCCCCTTCATGTATGGTTACCAGATGCCATGGAAGGACCCACTCCTATTTCGGCTTTGATCCATGCTGCTACTATGGTAGCAGCGGGAATTTTTCTTGTAGCTCGTCTTCTTCCTCTTTTCCTAATTATACCTTATATAATGAATCTAATAGTTTTGATCGGTATAATA